GTCTTTTGACCAAAAACAAGCAAGAGGTGGAATACCACAAAGAGAAAGTGTACCCACTAAAAAAGCAAATTTTGTAATTGGCACATATTTGGTTAAACCACCCATAAGAGCCATGTTCTGACTCTTATCGGGAGAATATCCAATAATGGGTTCCATTGAATGAATAATTGATCCAGATCCTAAAAATAACAATGCTTTTGAATAAGCATGAGTGATCAAATGAAATAAAGCAGCTCGATAAGACCCCATACCTAAAGCTAACATAGTATAACCCAATTGAGACATTGTAGAATAGGCCAAACTTCTCTTAATATCTCTTTGAGCAAGAGCCAAAGTAGCTCCTAATAGGACTGTTATTATACCTACTAACGAGATTAGATTAAGTGTGTAAGGTATGATTGTGAAAAGAGGAAAAAGTCGAGCGACAAGAAAAATCCCCGCTGCTACCATAGTAGCAGCATGTATAAGAGCCGAAATAGGAGTAGGGCCCTCCATAGCATCAGGTAACCATACATGAAGGGGAAATTGTGCGGATTTAGCAATTGCACCGACGAATAATAGGGAGGCACAGAGAGTAAGAAATAAAGAATTAACCCCATTATTATCAATCAAATTATTGACTATTTTGAATAAATCCCGAAATTCGAAACTGCCCGTTATCCAATAAAGACCTAAGATTCCTAATAATAAACCAAAATCCCCTACACGATTAGTTACAAAGGCTTTTTGACAAGCATTTGCCGCAATTGGTCGTGTAAACCAAAACCCTATTAATAGATACGAACACATTCCAACCAATTCCCAAAAAATATAAATTTGTATCAAATTGGAACTAGTAACTAATCCCAACATGGAAGCATTAGAAAAACTCATATAAGCAAAAAATCTCAAATATCCTTGATCATGAGACATATAATTGTCACTATAAATAAGAACCATTATTCCAACAGTAGTGATTAATATTGACATAATAGAAGTAAGTGGATCGATCAAGTGGCCGAACTCTAAGGAAAAATCATTATTGATGGTCCAAGACCCTACATATTGATAGATAGGGCTACCATTTATTTGCCGAATAGCCAGATCGGCTGACAAAAGCATAACAATACTTAGTAAAAAAACACTAGGAAAAGCCCACACACGCCGAAGATTTTTTGTTGCCGTCGGAACAAGGAGAAGTCCCACTCCTATGGCTATAGGAACTGGAAGTGGAACAAAAGGTATGATCCATGCATATTGATATGTATGTTCCATAAAAAAATAAAACTTTTTTATTCTTACTTATAAATTGTTTCCGATTCACCAGCTTTTATCTCTTTCAGAAGGAACAAGAAACTAAATAATAAAATCAAATATCAAATAGAATCAAATAAAAAAAAAAAAAAAGATATGAAACAAAATAGGAAAGAACTCAAATAGAACTTTCAATTCTTAATCATTTTGATTCTTTCCAAAGATTGGAAATATTCAACTCAAAAGGTTACAATTGGCCAAAAGATAGGATTAAGTCACTGGGGAAAATACTTAGTTATTAACTAAAATATTTATGAAGATACAGACTATGTGATTTTCAACATTCCATTATTACGATAATTTATGTCTAGAGAGCTAAGGAATAAGGAAAAAATATTATACCAAAAAACTACTTGATTCTAATCTGGATTAGAATCCTCGAATTCGCCAATAACTCGACCCAATACCCAATACAAAAAGAGAAATGGAAATCAAAAAGAAACGTAAAAAAACTTTGAGTTAGTTTCTTCAGAATCATTAACTAGTTTGTTGTTGAAGGGATTGAGCGGTTTCCATTCCAATAAAACAACTTATGTTTATCGAAAACTCTATTATGTTATGTTTATTTTATGGGAAACCCTATAATACTTGTCACTTCGTTGCCTGTTACTTTGCATAGAACTGAATGATGAAATTCCAAAAATAGACTTTTTCTTAAGTCATGTATCATTTATATCATTTAAGAGATTAACTACTCTACTTTTAATTTTAGAATTTTCATTAGGTGTACTTTTTCTCTTGATCAATTAATGAAAATTCTTTCTAGAAAGAATTTTACAGTATAGTTTTCTTACAGTATGGTTTTCTTAAAAAAATGAGGTAAGGATTCTGAAATTTTTCAATTTTTTCTTTTCATTTTTCATTGAATTCATTTTCTTAATTGTTATTATTAATAATGAATATGCAATTCACAAATGAATTTAACCTGACGAAAATAGACGGAGATATTATTTGAACCCCCCCTTTTTTTATTCTTTTTCAACAGCAAACAACTTGATTTCTATAGCAATAGATCCCATGGATCTAGATCCAGATGAGGCTATAAGAGTACCAATCAGTCCGAATTATTCTTTCTTCGGATATTTTATGTAAGAAAAATGTAAAACAAAAAAAGAACTTTTGAAAAAAAAAAATCACATATCCAATTTTTCCCTAGGAAAACTCTCTGCAATTCACAATATGAGTGTTGTATGTTATCATATTCATATTATATGTTATCAAGTAAGTATCATCTAGCAAAAATATATGGGTAACAATAAAATAGATAAGGAATAAAAAGAAAGAACGATCCATTTTGAACAAACAATACATGTCTTTCACATTTGACTATAACAATGAGTAACCTCTTTATTTTTGAATGGCGGTTCCAAAGAAACGTACTTCGCTTTTCAAAAAGCGTATTCATAAAAACATTTGGAAAATCAAAGCGTTTTGGGCAGCGCTAAACGCTTTCTCTTTAGCAAAATCTCTGTCTACCGGGAATTCAAAAAGTTTTTTTGTGCGACAAACAAATAATCAAGTATTGGACTAATATGAATTGATATGAATCAAAAAATGGGCGAATTCCATTTATAAGATGAATTATTCCCATTAACTAATATTTTTTGATTTTGTATTTTGAACTGACCAATAGAAGGTGGAATCGCATATTGTGGTATGTAGAAGAATTCTTCTTCGAAGAAGAATTCTTCTGTCTATTGGATTCGAAATTAAAGTACTAAAACTAAAAAAAAGAATGAAGCACACGATACAAAGTTTCATCTTGCTTTTTAAATAGGTTTTTTTTTTATTTTGTGGTGTGGGGATTTTCCCCCATCGATTCACTTTTTTTTTACAAACAATAATGAAAGTTTTTTTAAGAGGGTTTCTTGGATTATGTATTTCGAATCTAGATCCTATGAACTGCAGGCTCGATCAAGATATCTATATCTATATATATAGATATAGATATCTTGATCGCTTTACTTTCTCTATTTTTTTTTTGACATAGATTTTTGAAGTACGATAAAATTTCGATAGAGATTGAAAGTCTTTTGTTTGTTATAGGATATGTTCAGTGTCCAACCAATTCGGTAATTGGTTGATTAAATCCTAACATGAATTATGGACCCAATGAGAATTAAGAAAGTTTTGATACCAAGAAAGCCGAATATTTACAGAAATCCCCTGGTCATGGTTATTAAACCATGATACACAAAAACCCTATTTTTTTTTTTCATTGCATTGAAAATGCATTTTGTCAATGAATTTTTTTTTTTTCATTTCGAATCCATGAAATTGAAATCAGATAAATATAAATGAGAAATAAATCTTCAAAAAAAAAAAATGAGAACAAAGTAGAAAAAAGAAAAAGACATTCTCTATTCCCGGGTCGAGGATAAAACAAAACTAGCTAATTCCAACTTTTGAGAGCTTAAATCGCACAAAACCGGTTGTTAAAACTAACACCATCCCACAATTAAATTAGAAAAATTATTGAACGTTCAATTAGGAATTTGAGTGATTCTTTATTCATCGACTTTTATTTTAATGTATCCTAAAGGATATTGCATTGAATTGACTCCTTGAATCTCGACGATTGAATATGGATGGGCTATTATGATTTCTAACAGGCCGCTATGGTGAAATTGGTAGACACGCTGCTCTTAGGAAGCAGTGCTAGAGCATCTCGGTTCGAGTCCGAGTGGCGGCATCTTATAAAAGAAATATGTTCAACTCTATAATGAAATCAATTCTTGATTTTATTCCATCCCTGAGGGATTCCCTCTTTTTTTTTAGGATTTTTTTTATGATATTTTCGACTTTAGAACATATATTAACTCACATTTCTTTTTCGATCGTTTCAATTGTAATTACAATTTATTTTATGACTTTATTAGTCCACGAAATCGTAGGATTATATAATTCGTCAGAAAAGGCTATGATAGGGACTTTGTTTTGTATAACCGGAATATTAGTTACTCGTTGGGTTAATTCGGGGCATTTCCCTTTAAGTAATTTATATGAATCATTAATGTTTCTTTCATGGAGTTTTTCCATTATCCATATGATTCCTTTTTTTAGGAACCATAAAAAGAATTTAAGTGCAATAACTGCGCCAAGTGCTATTTTTACTCAAGGCTTTGTTACTTCGGGTCTTTTAACGGAAATGCATCAATCCGCAATTTTAGTACCCGCTCTCCAATCCCAGTGGTTAATGATGCATGTAAGTATGATGGTATTGAGCTATGCAGCCCTTTTATGTGGATCATTATTATCCGTAGCTCTTTTAGTCATTCGATTTCGAAAAAATATGGAAATACTTTGTAAAAGTAATAGTTTATTATTATTAATTAGGCCTTTTTTCTTTGATAAGATCCAATACGTGAATGAAAGAAACAATGTTTTACGAAACACTTCTTTTCTTTCGTTTCGAAATTATCATAGGTATCAATTGATTCAGCAATTGGATCGTTGGAGTTGTCGTGTTATTAGTCTAGGATTTATCTTTTTAACCATAGGTATTCTTTCGGGAGCAGTATGGGCTAATGAGGCATGGGGATCATATTGGAATTGGGACCCAAAAGAGACTTGGGCATTTATTACTTGGACCATATTCGCAATTTATTTACACACTAGAACAAATAATAATTGGGACAGCGCAAATTCTGCAATTTTGGCTTCTATGGGATTTCTTATAATTTGGATATGCTATTTTGGGGTCAATCTATTAGGAATAGGACTACATAGTTATGGTTCATTCACATTAAATTAACATTTCTTTAAAGAAAGGACGACGAATGCAATACATGGGGATAGCGTATACGTATAGAAGGAAAGTTTGTGTGAGTTTTCGTTTTTGAGAACCATTTGAATCACTTTTTTGACTTGATTCAAATGGTTCTCAAAAACGCCAAACGTATCTGATTCCAATTTTACAATTCACTTCATTTTTTATTTAAGAGAAGGATAAACTAATAAAACTGATTATTCTTTTTTTTTTTATCATTGTCCAATTTTAGTTCATTGTCCAACGAAACGATTTTTTAAATCTTTCAATTGAAAGATTTATTTAAATTTAAATCACAGAATTTGGTTTTGTGTCTTATCTTATTCTTTTCTTTCTTATTGATGAGAACTATTTATAAAAGTAATTAGATAGAATAGCTTCTACTTTGTCAACTGATAGGGAGGAAACAAAATCCGGATAAATCCCAATACCTATTACAGGCAAAAAGATACAAATCGAAATAAATAGTTCTCGGGGTCCAGAATCCAAAAAATGAAAGTTTTGGGCATTAAATTGCTTGTATCCATAGAACATCTGACGTAACATAGATAATGAATAAATAGGAGTTAATATCATTCCAATTGCCATTGCAAAAACAATTAGTATTTTTGGCATTAAAAGATATTTTTGGCTGGTAATTATTCCAAAAAATACTACCAATTCGGCAACAAAACCGCTCATTCCCGGCAATGCAAGAGAAGCCATCGAGAAACTAGTGAACATCGTAAAAATTTTTGGCATTGGAATAGCTATTCCTCCCATTTCGTCAAGATAAAGAAGACGTATTCTATCGTAAGTTGTTCCTGCCAGGAAAAAAAGTGCAGCACCAATAAATCCATGAGAAATTATTTGTAAAATGGCTCCATTGAGTCCCGTATCAGTTATGGAACTAATTCCTATTATTGTGAAACCCATATGAGATACAGAGGAATAGGCAATTCTCTTTTTTAAATTGCGTTGGCCAGGAGATGTTGAAGCTGCATAGATTATTTGCATTGTGCCCACTATCATCAACCAAGGAGAAAATAGAAAATGGGCACGGGGTAATAATTCCATATTGATCCGAACCAATCCATACGCTCCCATTTTTAATAAGATTCCGGCTAGAAGCATACATGTACTGTAATGTGCTTCGCCATGTGTATCTGGTAACCACGTATGTAGGGGTATAATCGGTGATTTGACAGCATAAGCAATAAGAAATCCAAAATAGAATATTATTTCCAATGCCACAGGATACGATTGATTAGCTGATGTTTCAAAATTTAATGTTGGTTCATTGGAACCATATAAACCCATACCCAGAACTCCCATTAAGAGAAAAATGGAGCCCCCCGCGGTGTACAAAATAAATTTTGTAGCCGAGTACAAGCGTTTCTTCCCTCCCCACATGGATAGAAGTAGGTAAACGGGAATTAATTCTAACTCCCACATAATGAAGAAAAGTAAAAGATCTCGAGAAGAAAATGATCCTATTTGACCGCTGTACATTGCTAACATCAGGAAATGGAACAATCGCGAATCTCGAGTAGCCGGCCAAGCCGCTAAAGTAGCTAAAGTAGTGATGAATCCCGTTAGTAAAATGGGTCCTACAGAAAGTCCATCGATTCCTAGTCTCCAATGAAAATCAAAAATATTTATCCATCGATAATCCTGTTCTAATTGGACTAATGGATCGTCCAATTTGAAATGATAACAAAATGCATAGGTCGTTAGAAGGAGCTCGAGGATACATATGCATATAGTATACCACCGAATTACCTTATTTCCCCGATGCGGGAAAAAGAAAATGGAAAAACCTGCGAATATCGGCAAAGCAACAATTATTGTTAACCAAGGAAAATTTTTCGTGGTAAATACAAGATACACTTTGACCAGAAAAACCCGTGCGCGATTATCAAACCGCTAATCGCGCACGGGTTTTTGTCGGTAAAGAGAAATCAAATGGATTCAAACGGAGTTTTCTGAAACGTATCAATAAGCTAGGCCCATGCTGCGAGTTGTCTCATGCCATAAATAAACCCGGACACTCAAGAAATCTGTTGGGCAGGCGGATTCACACCTTTTACAACCTACACAGTCTTCTGTTCTTGGAGCAGAAGCAATTTGCTTAGCTTTACATCCGTCCCAAGGTATCATTTCTAATACATCTGTGGGGCATGCTCGTACACATTGAGTACACCCTATACATGTATCATAAATCTTTACTGAATGTGACATTTTATCTATCAATTTTTTGAACGTCAGAGATTTTCAATCTAGTAAAGTAGTCAAAAAATCATATATTTTAGACACCAGACGAATCAATGATTTACCAGAATTGTTTTCTAATCAATCTATTTCTGGATCTGTCCATGAGAAGAAAAAGAGCCAAGATACTTTGATTTCTTATGTTTTAGCAACCAGAGTCATATGCTTTTTCTGTCATACATACCAATTTGAATTGGTGAATATTCCATTATTTATTTAGATTTTTTCTATTTCTTTTATTATTATTGATGTTATTGAATTTTTATTTCTTTTTTTTATATATAAATATATATATTTATATATATATGATTACCATAATCATAATTCATATGATTACCACTATTTATTTAACAAATTCGATTGATTGATACGAATTGATTTTCGGTTACGATGAATTGATGAAACAATAGCTAATCCAATAGCTGCTTCAGCGGCTGCAATAGCTATAACAAAAATGGAGAAAATGTCTCCTTTTAATTGGCGATTATCAAATAAATTAGAAAATGTTACGAAATTCATATTAACCGCATTCAGTATAAGTTCAAGACACATAAGTGCTCTAACCATATTTCGACTTGTAATCAATCCATAGATACCGATAGAAAATAAATAGGCACTCAAAACAAGTACATGTTCGAGCAACATTGACCAACTCCTCATCAATCTCGATTCATTTCAATATGAACAACAATTCCCTCGATTCGATTGACTAGAATATAACAAGTACGTAATAAAAGAAAGTATTGATAATAGATCGAACTAAATGCATTTCTATTTTATACATGAACAGTTTGAAAATAGAATTGAAAGAAAATTAATGGAATAGGACAGAATTTTGTCTTATTTGATTTGGGTTTATAAGTCTTTTTTTAAACCTTTTATTGTATTTATTACTGACGAGCCATAGCAATCGCACCTATCAAGGCAACTAAAAGAATTATAGAAATAAGTTCAAATGGAAGAAAAAAATCTGTTGATAAATGAATCCCAATTTGTTGACCATTGTTTATCAAATCCTGCTCTATAATCTGGTTTGATCTTGTCGTCCAAATAATTCCGTACCATGACGTATCTAGGATAGTAGTAATTAGTGAAACAAAAATACTGGTACAAACCAGTAAAGTGACCCCATCTCCAATGGTCCAGAGATGGAAATCATTATAATATTCTGAACCATTCATGAACATCACAGCAAATATGATTAAGACATTTATGGCTCCCACATAAATAAGGAGCTGTGCAGCAGCTACAAAATGGGAGTTCGCTAGAATATGGAATAAGGATATACAAACAAGAACCAATCCCAATGAAAAGGCAGACAAAATAGGATTGGTAAGTAATACCACTCCTAGACCTCCTACTATAAGACCCGATCCCAAAAATACTAAAAGCAAATCATGTATTGGTCCAGGTAAATCCATTATATGTAAAATAAGAGATAAATAAGTCGAAATGTTTCATGACCTTATTGACTAGACCAGGAAAAAAGAAGTTACCCTATCTATTTCTATTTTTTTTTTTGATACGCTATGCTCCTAATTGAATTAAACTCTAATGGGGTGGGTGGGGATTATTATAGATACACTTATTAATTGAATCTCATTTCTCTATCCAAAAGATTAGTTAGAAATTGTATTACTATATAGTCTTAAAATATTAGTATTAATGAAAATATTAGTATTCCCATTTTATTTATATATTTCATTTATTTCTATTCTATATTATTTATTTCTATTCTATATAATAATAATAATCTAGAAATAGAAGTATTATTCTATTTCTATTCAAATTCAAATAAATTCAAATACATTCTTTTTTTTTTTTGATTTTATTCCATTTTTGATTATACATTTCTAATACAGTTATACATTATTAGACATTTAAGACATTTCGTTTTAATTATTAATTTGAATTTCGATATACATTTTGAAATCGTCAGGGATATATGAATGTATTTTCAATCCAAAGTAAGCAGTGACTTCCACTAAACCATAGTTAGGATTTTGAATTATTTCCACAGCACAATGAACTGACAAAAGCTTCGCTCCTTTAGATCAAAACTGAATCTTAGGAATTGGTAATTGTTTTTGAATCAAGGGGTTTACTCATGACTTTGTTTATTTGAGTAGAATTCATAATTGGGGAAATGGTGTAATCCCCAATTACTGATATTGGTAACCTACCCAAAGCAATTTGATTATAATTCAATTCATGACGATCATAAGTAGAAAGTTCATATTCTTCAGTCATTGATAAACAGTTAGTTGGACAATACTCGACACAGTTGCCACAAAATATACAGATTCCGAAATCAATACTGTAATTAAGCAATCGTTTCTTTCGAATATCAGTTTCCAGTCTCCAATCAACAACGGGTAGATCTATAGGGCACACACGAACACATACTTCACAAGCAATGCATTTATCAAATTCAAAGTGGATTCGACCTCGGAAACGCTCAGATGTGATCAACTTTTCATAAGGATATTGAATAGTTACAGGTAAACGATTTGTGTGGGATAAGGTAATCATGAAACTTTGACCAATGTATCTTGCAGCTCGTACTGTTTGTTGACCATAATTCATGAACCCAATTACCATAGGAACCATAGCATGAATATCTATAAATTATTTCATGTTTCTGTCTCTTGTTTGAACGAAGTTATGAATCTCGAATATCGTATGCCTTTACAGTGAAAGGAGCTGGGAAGAAGTTGTCAATAATAGATTACCTAAAGAGATAGGTAAAAGAAATTTCCACCCAAGATTTAATAGTTGGTCTATTCTCATCCTAGGTAAAGTCCATCTTGTTGTGATAGGAATGAACAGGAACAAATAAGCTTTAGCTAATGTAATAAATATACCAATTGTCGTTCCAAAGACTCCACCCACTTCATTTATTCCAAAAAGCTCAGGAATGAATATGTATGGAAGAGAGAGATTCCAACCACCCAAGTAAAGAACCGTTACAAATAATGAAGAAACTAGTAGATTGAGATAGGAAGCAACATAAAATAAACCAAATTTGATACCCGAATATTCGGTTTGATAACCCGCTACTAATTCTTCCTCTGCTTCTGGTAAATCAAAGGGTAATCTCTCACATTCTGCTAGGGAAGAAATTAGAAAAACCGTAAACCCTATAGGTTGACGCCACAGATTCCACCCCCAAAAACCATATTTTGACTGCGCCTCTACTATATCAACCGTACTTGAACTGTTAGATAATTATAGTCGGTGATAACATCACTGTTCCCATCGCTATTGCAGAACCGTACATGAAACTTCAGCTTCATACGGCTCCTCTATGGCCACAAATAAATCTAAGGACTGATTCGATATTATTTCCCTATGTTTGTAGGATAGATAGAGTAAAGACATATCGGAGAGTCCCAAATTAGACCAATGCAATTCTGTCTGCTATTGCTATAATAACAAATAAAAAGTGCTTCCGAATTGATCTCATCCTTTAAAATTTTCATTTGTCTTTGTTCAGTAATAACTTAATCTTTCAATTCAATAAAATACTCGTTGTATCAATATATTTCGACTTATATCTTTTGATTAAGAAAAAGAATTCGACATTCTATTTATTATATTAGTATTAGTTTATGAATCATGATAGAATAAGAATTCTATCTGTATTAATATGCATAGAGAAAAGAAAGAAAACAAAATTGCTTAGTTTTTTTCTTTCCATTTCAATTGCATTCCATTTCTTTCGTTCCTATTCTTCTTTCTCAGAAAAGAGGGCTCTAAAAATAAAAAAGAAATTTCATTTTTGATTTAAATGAAATTTAAATCAAAAAAAAAATGAATATAACTAAAAGTCATAAGTAAAGGATTACTTCGTTCCTGATAGTCATTTCCTTAATCAGTGGATAGGAGCATACTCTGGATCGGGATCATGGGGAAGTACTACTTAATCATTTCTACTAATTTCAAGTCCCATTAGAATTCCTTTTATACAAAAATACTCCTTTGGATAACTTACCTTATATACATTACTAATCCTTTGTGTACCTTGGTGTTCCTAATCGTCCACTCATTTTTGCTCGATCCCCGGTATGGTAATCCAGACAATACAATAGTAAAAACTCCATACAGTTGATCTTTTGTTTTGTACCCGCTTCAAACTATGATGACTAATCAACCCATTTTGGGGTAAACAGTTTCTACTGTTTTTACTTCCGCTTAACTCTTGTACCTAGGGAATGAGACTCAATCTTTTTACTGCCAATTTCTAAGCTGTTTTGTTTCACTCATATAACTATCTGGTTTAGTTCATCGTTCCGAATGATGAATAAAAAAAAGGCATTTTTTCACTACATTCAACTTAGTTTCTAGAAAGAAAATGAAAAAAAAAATAGGTAAAAAAAAAAGTGTATATCCCAACGAATCGCACGTAGAGATATTGATAACACACATGGAGTTAATGGTATTTCATAACTAATCGATTGAGCAGCAGCTCGGAGACCACCTAAAAAGGAATATTTATTATTCGATCCATATCCTGACATAAGAAGTCCAATAGGAGCAATACTTGAAATGGCAATCCATAAAAAAACACCTATACTGAGATCGTCTAGAACAACGCGATAGCCAAAAGGAATTACTGAATAACTTATTAAAATGGATATGACTGCTATCGATGGTCCGATACTGAATAAACGAATATCCCCTCTAGATGGGAGAAGATCCTCTTTGAAAAGTAGTTTAGTCCCATCTGCTAGAGCTTGAAGAATTCCCAAAGGGCCGGCGTATTCGGGTCCAATACGTTGTTGTATCCCTGCGGATATTTGCCTTTCTAACCACACAATTACTAGTACCCCTATTATGATTCCCGATACGGGAGTAAAAATAGGGACAAGCAACCATATGAGCCCATAAAACTCTTTTAAGGATTCCGATCTGAAAAAAGAATTGATAGCTTGTACTTCTGCCATATCTATTATCATTTCACCGATCAACTTCTCCCATAATGATATCTATACTACCTAGTATCGTCATAATATCAGCCAATTTCATTCTTTTAACTAACTGAGGAATAATTTGCAAATTGATAAAACCCGGCGGACGAATTTTCCATCTCCAGGGAAAAACACTCCGATCTCCTATCAGAAAAATTCCCAATTCCCCTTTTGGGGCTTCCACTCTCACATAAAGTTCTTGTTTCGACAATTCAAAAGTGGGTGAAGGTTTTTTACTAATGAATCGATATTCAAAATCATTCCATTCGGAATCCCTTGCTCTATCCAAGCGGCGGACTTCTAAATTTTCATAGGGCCCCCCCGGAATTCCTTCCAGAGCTTGTTGAATTATTTTTATGGATTCTGTCATTTCACTGATTCGGACTAAATAACGAGCTAATGAATCTCCTTCTTTTTGCCATTGGACTTCCCAATCAAATTCGTCGTAACACTCATAATTATCAATTTTACGAAGATCCCATTGAATCCCGGAAGCTCGTAACATTGGTCCCGATAAACCCCAATTTATTGCTTCCTCTCCCCCAATAACGCCCACTCCTTCAACTCGTTCCAAAAAAATGGGATTCCGCGTAATAAGTTTTTGATATTCAGTAACCCCTGTTAAAAAATAATCGCAGAAATCGAAACATTTATCTATCCAACCATACGGTAGATCAGCAGCTACGCCTCCGATACGGAAATAATTATGCATCATTCGCATACCTGTGGCAGCTTCGAATAAATCATATATTAATTCTCTCTCTCTGAAAATATAGAAGAAGGGAGTCTGCGCACCAATATCTGCCATAAAGGGGCCAAGCCATAACAAATGAGAAGCTATACGGCTCAGTTCCAGCATAATTACTCTAATATAGCTAGCTCTTTTAGGTACTTGAATATTCCCCAACTGTTCTGGTGCATTTACCGTTATTGCTTCTGTAAACATAGTAGCTAAATAATCCCAACGTGTTACATAAGGCAGATATTGTATAATTGTTCGATTTTCCGCAATTTTTTCCATTCCTCTGTGTAAATAACCTAATATGGGTTCACAGTCAATAACATCTTCACCATCTAAAGTAACGATGAGTCGAAGAACACCATGCATTGATGGGTGATGCGGACCCATATTGACTATCATGAGGTCTTTTCTTGTAGCAGGTACAGGCATATTTTTTTCCCCGATTCATTACTCCATGAATTGCTGAAAACGATATGAAGTTCATCCAAATTTATTTCAAATCGAATAAATCAAGTAATTCAAAAAATTCAATATTTCAATTAGCTTAACGAGTTTTGGGTTTCCGAATATCCAACTGACCCATTAATTCTTTATAACGCACTTTATTTTTCTTTGACAAATAAGCCAGTAGCCGTTGACGTTTTCCCAGAATTTTCCGTAGACCTCTCTGAGATGAATAGTCTTTTCTGTGCAATTCCAAATGTGAAGTAAGTCTTCGTATTTTATTAGTGAAACTGAATACTTGAAATTCAACAGAACCCTTATTTTCTTCTTTTTCTTCTTGCGAAATAACTGAGATGAATGCATTTTTTACCATAATAACGAATTCTTCTCTCCTTTTTCCTTTTTTTTTTTTGAAAGATATGGATTTTACCAATCAGTAATAATAATATAATGCCGGCCTTTTTCATTTGGTATACGCAAAAATATGGATTTATTCATATACTTAGACTTACTGCTTTTGCTTTATACTTTTTGCTTTTTTTTTTTTCAAATTGAATTGATCCATAATCAATCCCATTTGCAATTAGTTTTGGATATGGATACAAAAGGATAGTACATTTCTGCACCTACTACAAAAGAAAAAATTTTTGACTTAACTTAATTAACTTAAGATAAGAGGATTCTGCCCAGTCATTCTTAGATCTATTAATTGATAAGATAGGTCATTGAATCAGTATCATGTACCAGAATGGAATATAACAACTACCAGAATGTAATATAACAAACAAAGGCGTATGTATATCTGTTTTCCTTTAGATACCATATCAGTTCTGGCGCGTGATCCAGGGGAAATGTACCATCAACTATTTTTCAATCGTGGATACATATGCAGCCTTGACATACTGAAACGACTACCATTATTGGTATCAAACCAATAACGATTCATACAAGCTAAATCCTCTAATCGATAATTTGGCCAAATAAAGAATTTGAACTTACAGAAAGTATTTCTATCTGTATTTATATCAAGATGCTTGCTTTCATCCAAAAATGGATCACAATTCCTTTCATTGTTCCCAGTGCGAAATACTAGATTCTTAACCATAACATTTACTTTCTCCGAATTGAAACAAATTCGAATTCTGAATTCTTTACGACGTCTAGGAGATGAAATATTTTCAGGAACAAGCAAATCATAATGATTTTCGTCTCGATTCCCAATCACCTTTTCATGTCGTGAAATGGATTCATCAAGACCATTCTTATCAACATTTCTTTTTTCTCGGCATTTTCTATTAGTTTGGTGCTTACTCTTATGCACTAGTGAAATAGCGATAGTTTGGTACATAATAAATTGTCCATCCCATTTTATAGACAGACGAACTGGTTCAATAATCAAAATTCCTTTTGTTATTAAGTTTTTAAGAGTTAGATCTTTCTGAATCAGCATTACATCCAGACTCATTTCTTCTCTTTGAATAGAAGATATAGCAATTTCCTTTGGATTTATCAGTCTAAGCAGGAGACAGTATACCTTGATATTATTGATTATTCTTGGATTCAAAGGATCATCCCACCTCAATTGAAAAAGAAAATATCTTTTCAGAAATAAATCTAGTTCTGCTGCTGTGTTTCTCTTAGATTGTTTTTTCTTTCTAGTGTCTGATCCCTCATAATCTTCTTTAACATCTTTTTGTTGGTTTGATATATCTGATGCAAGATTCCCTTGGTTTTGTGCGTCTGATCCCAGATCTCCTTGGCCTTGGACTGGCTGTTGTTTTTCTTTTTGATTTTTATTCTCTAATTCAAAAGATTTTTTTTGATTCGATGATATACGGAGATCTTTTTTTTTCGTTCTGTTGATATTTTTCTTTTCACTAACGTTTTCATTTCCATTAAAATTCAAAAGAAGTAAATTGATTGGTATGATCCACGGTTGAATCTTATATGCATCATAACGTAACACAAATTCTGGGAAAAACCAAAGTTGCAGATTGGATCTGTGACAATTGAATATTTTTTCATTCATTCCCATCCAGTCAAAAGGGCTTTGTCTTTGATTGGATGCATTGATTTGTTTATGACTCGCGAGATAAACAAGATCTTTCTTATCCATCTTATCAATTATTTGATAATAATCGATTATTTGATAATAATTAGCCCTACTCTTAGTATTTTTTTTTATGTTGGTTCCGATATCCATATTGTTCCAACCCTCAATATCGCTTTTTTTTCTAAGACAAAAATGAAGAATTCCCCAATCCAAATATTTTCTATCTGTATTTTTATTCGTCTCAATAATAGAATCCTCTCTTAGATAATCACTAAGAGCGACATCCCCCGGTACATAAAAAAATTCGGGATTATATGTGTTGTAATTATAGGGAATCCTTCGGACTTCGTTTCCTTGTAATGGTGATCCATAAAGATACGAGTCCTTATTATTCGCATAATTCATATATTTATGTGATAAAAGATCATATCTGTAGTTTTTTTTGAATTTTGCTTTTTGGCTTGGTAATGAATCCACTACATAATCATTTTTTTTCTGGTAATGAATTAATTGGTTTTTTTCATATGAATCAAAATGGGTTGAGTCTTTATTTTGAACCAGACAACTTTGATTGACTCTATTTCGCCATTTTTGTGGTACTAATCTAGACCATCTTGTCTGAGATAAATCGTGTTGATAGTGATAATGACCTCTTAACCAACTTTTCCAGTCATTCATTCCAAACTTGTGAAGTTTCTTATGCCTTAATTCGGAATGAAATATTTCTTGTGTTTCAAAACAATACCTTAGTATATACTTAAGAAAAAGGGATGTTCCTTGATATTGAAGTACGGATTTCAAGTGATACTTGTTAATAACTTGGGCCTGTGATAATTTGTAAAATACATATGCCTGTGACAGAAAGGATAGATCCCAAAAAGTCTGTGAATTCTTATTACTAGTATTAGAAAGCGATTTTTTGATCGTCGAAATAAAATGAATTGTATTTGGATTTGTTTCATCAATTCCTTCTTGATTTGTTTCATCATTGTAATTGTATTTATCAATCCATTTTTTTGATTCAAGGAAAAGTTGTACATTAATTCTTGTAATATTTATGATACATAAAAGGGTATCCATATAGATTTTTTCAATAACAATAAGAAATTGCGTAAAATAGTGCCATTTACGTATGAATCGGGCACTTTTTTTTTTGAATATCCGCCAAATATTTTTTGGCGATTTGAATTTTATATTATCCAATTTTGTCTTGTTAGGACTAATGTTTATATCTAGAGTTAGGAAGATTTTTTTCCTGTCTTTTGTGATTTTTTCTATTTGATTTCTGATCGTATTTGTCCTATCAGCCAGATCTGTTATTTTTTTTTCTGTCAGTAAATTTTTTGTCCAATCCATGGGTCTAATTTGAATGGAAGATTCATGAATAATCAGATTACTTATTATCCCATTTTTTCCATTTTCATTTTTCTTTTGATTCGATTCATATACTTCTCTCAATCCAAATAATAGAATTGGATTTCTTTTTGCAAGGTCTTTCATTATTCTTTTTAGAAATCGAATCATTTGGATAACCCATCTTGTTTTTTCTTTTGAGACCTTTAGAAACCATTTTGTTCTTTCTTTTAAAATTTTTAGAGCTAGAAAAGATTTCTTTTTCACTTTTCGAAGTTTTTTTTCAAATTCTTTACAAATGGGTTCAAAAAAGGAAGGTTGTTTTCGGGGAGAACCAAAAGGCTGGTCCGCTTCCATTCCCCAAACTGTTAAGAAACAAAAATTCGCTTTTTTTCCTTTCTTTTTTATTTTTATTGGCTCTCTCTGATGGGACCGTAACTTAGATTTGTGCCAAGGTTTCAGGCGGAAAGGAAATAGGATCTTTATCTGAATACCGTCGATTAACCAATTTTTCGGAAATTCTTTTTCTGATAATTGAACACCATTATAAGTGCATTTAACGTGCATTTCTCTATTCCACGCTTTTAAATCTTCATACCACTCAGGGAATTGAAATAATAACATACGGCCAATATTTTTGGCTATTATTAATGAAGGCAATACTATATATTTTCTAAGAATTGATTGGGTTACTAACATAGAACCTCTTATTGCTTGAGCAAATAGAATAGTATCCCAAGTTTCTGCTATTGCTATCCGTTCATTCTCCTCTTTTTTTTCTGTCGTTTTTTTCCCCCTTTCTCTTGCCTCTTCCTCCTCAGAATCCGAGGTTTTGAATTCTACACCTTTCCCCATCAAATTCCTAAAAATGGAATTCACCATTCCTGAGATATCAAAAGAAAAAAAAAAAGTTTTTTTGTCTATTCTGTCCAAAAAAAGGGGTGAATTTACATTTGATTGAAACAGTTCCCAAGTAACTGTTTTACGTCTTTGAGTACGCATAGATCCTTTGATTAAATCGCGACGAAAATCTGATTGTTGTGAATAACGTATCAAAGCTACTTCTGCTGCTGGATTACGATTACTAGTACTTTTGGGAACAGTATTAGTATTGGTATTCTGCTCGTTATCAGTAAAAATTACTACACGTTTGGCTTTTCGTGAACGAATGCCACGATCCTCTGTTGATTCTTCTTCATTTTCTCTCTCTTGTTCTTTCAAATCGTCGGTCAATTTGTATGTCCATCGAGGAACCTTTTTACTGATTTCTTTTAGTCCAATGGATTTTTTTCTAGTTGTTTGATCGTTTAAATTTGTTGTAACTGCAGTAAAGAAATATTTTTCTTTTTTTTCTGAATCAAAAATTTTTCCCTGTTCTGACAATAAAAATGAAGAAGGTTCTTTCAAATTGGGTGATGATTCCCCGGTAAATTCATTCATTGAGGTCGAGAAATTGTCAATGTTTGTCAATTCAACTTCTCGGTAATCGGCAGTAAAGATATCATGAAACTTATTTCTCCAAATTGTTTCTATTGAATCCTCTATTGGAGTGATAAAATCATCGTTCATGCTTGAGCGTGAATCCAATTCTTTTATTGTTCCACGATAGGATCCGTTCAAAAAAGGATCATATATTTTAGGTAAGCATTTTTGTTCAGTCTCATCATCGCACAATCTAGTTCTTTTTTCGAGTACATCCAGAGTAAGAGACCCCCTGTCTAGAGCTTCAATTCGATTGAAAAATTCATTGCTCAGGTTGTTTTTTTTTTGTTCATTGGTATAAACCCAATGATTATAAAGTTCTTCCGAGGAGAGTTTTTCTGTCGTGTACAAAAATATCTTTCTTTGTAACATTTCCAAAAAAGTTGACAAACTCGGGGGATATGTAAAAGATATTCTTTGTTTTCCATCACTTTGGCATGTATCAAAAAAATATTGTGACATTTCATTTCTTACAGCATTCTCAAACCGAGCATTTTTTATATATCGCAATGGACGATTCCATCGTTTATAGTCGAAAAGAAGATTTACAAGAGGTTTTTCAAACCAGAAAATATTTTTCTCTTTGTTATTTTTAAGTATTTCTAACTTGGAATTTTTTTGATACGAATTAAGATAATAATTTTCAGAAACTGGGCTATTTTTATAGGATGTTTCTTTAAAGTGAAAGGGGAATTCATCCATTGTTTTTTCCTTTCCATTCACTTGTATCTCTTCTGTTTCATCGATTTTGTCCTTTCTTTCTTCCGAATAAAAGGAGGGGAAAGGGTCTTCTTGAGTGGATCCTTCTTGTTCCTGTTTAGTCCCTTTTGTTTCGGAAGTTTTTTCTATATCTACATCTTTTTCTTTTTCTTTCAGTTTCTTAGTGAAAATAGGCGACGGCATTCTTCCTAAATAGTAGACACAGGTGATAAATAAGAGAATACTCAAAATTCGAGCCAGAGAATTTTTTAATTCTGATACAAAGTATTTATTCGATATAATATACGGATTTTGTCTTATCCAGAAGAACACCAACCCAACCCATTTCATTAATAAAATGTGACCAATTAACCAACCAACAAAACTACTTGTTACAAATAACATCTTGTTGTTACATTGAAACATAGAAATGTTAACTAATCTGGCTAACGTTGAGCTTGGTAAAATAAAATGGTTGAATAATTGAAAAATAAGATTATTGAGGAATACGCACTGAATGCTGAGATTACGCATTGAATTTCTGGTAGCAGATCCATAATCAAAAAAATTTTTGTGGTTGTCCCAAAAGAAATGAAATAAAAGATATGGTAGAACTAGGACAGTTATTGTATGAGGTCTACTTAATGCTAGATGCAGAGGTGCATAATAGATCGATATGAACATCAGAAGTTGTCCTGTAATAAAACCAGTCGTTGCTGATACCTCCTTTTCGGTTCCTTCTTCCATAAACCGAGCTCGGAGAAGGAAGAGATAAGAGGGCCCTATCGGGAATGTGGTCATAAATCCATAGTAGAACCCAACCACAACGACGGAATTAATTATCTTCATGCATAATGGATTCCCTAGTAGAAAAGATTTCAAAATCATCACAAACCTCCCTTTTCTCTTTTCTATTGCAATTTCTCGATTATTATATGATGATTT